TAGCATAGTATTGGTGGATTCATGAGGATAGAAAGAAGAAGTCTTTTTAGTATCAAAATCAGTAGTATCGATAAGAAGACGTGTTATGCTTTTAACATTATTATTAATTCTATGGAGATATGCCCTGTTGTTAAAAAACAAATATTTCCGGTCATTATTTTTTAATGTTAATAAGTCAATTAAATAAATATTTTTTTTTACTTTTTGTTTGCTTTCTTTACCCCACAAAGATATTGAATATAATGAAATCTTTTTTTTGCCATTGAGATTTTGAAAATGAACATTGAAATATCCGTCAAAAACAAGTAAATAGATGCGAAACATATAAAATGCAGTTAATCCAGCTGTAAAATAAGCTATTATTGCAAAAATTGGGGAATACAACCAACTATCATTAAGAATCAGATCTTTGGACCAAAAACAAGCAAAGGGTGGAATACCACAAAGAGAGAGCGTACCTATTAAAAAAGCAGTTTTTGTAATTGGCGTATGTTTTGTTAACCCGCCCATAAGAACCATATTTTGACTCTTTTCTGGAGAATATCCAACAACAGTTTCCATTGAATGAATAATTGATCCGGATCCTAAGAACAACAATGCTTTTGAATAAGCATGAGTAATTAAATGAAATAGAGCAGCGCGGGAAGATCCCATACCTAGAGCTAACATCATATAACCCAATTGAGACATTGTAGAATAGGCCAAATTTCTCTTAATATCTTTTTGAGCAATAGCTAAAGTAGCTCCCAAAAATAATGTTATTATACCAATGAAGGCTATTCCATTCATTATGGTAGGTATAGCTATGAAAAGAGGAAGAAGTCTAGCTACAAGAAAAATTCCCGCCGCTACCATAGTAGCAGCATGTATAAGAGCAGAAATTGGGGTAGGCCCCTCCATAGCATCCGGTAACCATACATGAAGGGGAAATTGGGCAGATTTTGCTACAGAACCGCAAAATAACAATAGGGCACACAAAGTAACAAAAAAAACATTAAGAGAATTATTTAAAATCAAGTTATTGAATATTTGAAACAAATCCCGAAATTCCAAACTACCCGTTATCCAATAAAGACCTAAAATACCTAATAATAAACCAAAATCCCCTACACGATTAGTTACAAATGCCTTTTGACAAGCATTTGCTGCAATAGGACGCGTAAACCAAAAACCTATTAATAGATAAGAACACATTCCAACTAATTCCCAAAAGATATAAATTTGTATCAAATTCGAACTAGTAACTAATCCCAACATTGAAGCATTAAACAAACTCATATAAGCAAAAAATCTCAAATATCCTTGATCGTGAGACATATAATTATCACTATAAATAAGAACCAAAATGCCAACAGTAGTGATTAATATTAACATAATAAGGGTAAGTGAATCGATCAAGTAACCAAATTCTAAAGAAAGATCATTATTTATGGTCCAAGACCACACATATTGATACATGAAACTCTTATTGTTATTGATTTGATCGATCGACAGCTCCACGGAAAAAAGCATAACTATACCTAACAATAAAATACTCAGAAAAGCCCACCTACGTCGAAGATTTTTTACTGCTGTGGGAAAAAAGAGAAGTCCTGCCCCTATCAACATAGGAACTGGAAGTGGAATGAAAGGTATGATCCATAAAGATTGATGTGTATATTCCATAAAAAAAGAATAAAAGATAAAATATTTGTTTTCCTAAATGAGTTTTGTTTCTTATTCGTCGGTTTTATCTCTTTTGTAAAGGCTTCAGTTAATAAAAAAGAGTGAACATATAAATAGAATTATTTATTTTTCTGAATCTTTGCACAATACTTCCAATATTTCCTAATATTGCAAAGTACTAAAAAAGGTCGAATAAACAAATTCAAATTCCTAAAAGATTCTTTTAATATTTGTATTTTAGTAAAAAATTCTCATAAAAACGAAATTTGTCAAATCAAATAAAAACATTCGTTTATTTTGTTTGATATGCAGTAAAAGAAGATTCATATGACATGAACCAATCAATAAGAATTTTTGTCTTTTATTTCAAAAGCATTAGTTTTTTTCGAACTAATCTCTTTTTTTTACATTAAGCAGATATCTATGTTTGGCAAAATTTTGCAAAAAGTGTTATAATATTCAATGTTTTACTTTAGATAGAAAGATAGAAAAAAAGAAGGGATAAAAAAGATGGCTAATTAATCAAATAAAAGAACAATTTTTTTTACGGAACAGAAGATATGTCTTTCACATGACTTGTAACAATAAAAAAACTATATTAGTTGCATGGCAGTTCCAAAGAAACGCACCTCGAGATCCAAAAAAAAAATCCGAAAAACTCTTTGGAAAGGGAGAGGTTTTTGGACAGCATTGAAAGCTTATTCATTAGCGCAATCAATTTCTACGGGAAATTCAAAAAGTTTTTTTGTATAAAAAATACAAACGTTGGAATACTCTGAATTAGCTGGATTCTATTCTGTAATAGAATATAGAATTTCTATATAATATTAACTAAAATAGTTATATATTATAATAAAATCAACGAAACAGAATTTTAGAATTATTTTGATTTAATAGAATTTTGAAACAAAAATAATTCTATTAAATCAAAATTTTTACTTATAACTCATATAAATAGCTATTTTGGAATCCATTTTTATTATAAGAAGAAAAAAAGATTTTGAATGGAATATTTGAATGGAATACTAAATTGGTGATCCAATAAATTTGTTTATTTGTTTTAATTGAAAATAAAAAATATGCATCTCTTTTCTTTGGATTCGAAAATGAAATAGAAATAAAAAAATTTGATAAGAAATGAAAAAACTACGAATTTTTTGTTCCATTTCCGGAATTGAAGTGCGAACTATCGAGTTCGAATAGTGCTTCTTTTTGAAAAAGAGAATAAACTACGAAAAACCATTCCCCATTGTTGTTAAATATTAAAATAAAACTCAAACTCGAAAAAACGAGATAATAATAATTATTATTGAAATGTTTATATCATTTGTTAAGATCTTTCTATATATACGAATTTTTCTTATTCATTTGAATTGAGATATATATTCAAGTGAATAAATACTTTAATTTCTAATAATTAAAAAAAAAAAAAAAAAAGAAAAAATTCGAATACAATTCCTTTGTTTCTTTAATATTTAAAAATTACTAAAAAAGATTGCATTTTTTGCATTTATTCTTTAAATCTCGACGATTTACAATAAATAGGTTATTATGATTTCGGGTAAGCCGCTATGGTGAAATTGGTAGACACGCTGCTCTTAGGAAGCAGTGCTAGAGCATCTCGGTTCGAGTCCGAGTGGCGGCATGGCATCTTTGACTCTAAAAGAGTAAGTCCTAAAATGAATTCAATTTCTGATTTATCTTCCTAGTATTAGTTATTGGGACACCTTATTTATATTTTATGATATTTTCAACTTTCGAGCATATATTAACTCATATATCGTTTTCGGTCATATCAATTGTAATTTCAACTCATTTGATAACTCTATTAGTCAATGAAATCGTAGGATTTCATGATTCGTCAAAAAATGGTATGATAATAAGCTTTTTCTGTATAACGGGATTGTTAATTACTCGTTGGATCTTTTCGGGCCATTTACCATTTAGTGATTTATATGAATCATTAATCTTTCTTTCCTGGGGTTTTTCTATTTTGCATATAGTTTTTGGTTTTAAAAAGCATAAAAACGATTTAAGTGCAATAATCGCACCGAGTGTTATTTTTACCCAAGGCTTTGCTACTTCGGGTGTTTTAACCGAAATGCATCAATCCGCAATATTAGTACCCGCTTTACAATCTCAATGGTTAATGATGCATGTAAGTATGATGATATTTGGCTATGCAGCTCTTTTATGTGGATCGTTATTATCTGTAGCAATTTTAGTTATTACTTTTGGAGAAGTGATACAAAATTTGGGTATAAGCAATAATTTGTATTTCTTAAATGAATCCTTTTCTTTTGCTGAGGTCCAATACATGAATAGGAATGAAAGAAACAATGTTTTACAAAAAACTTTTTTTTCTTCTTCTAGAAATTATTACAGATCTCAGTTTATTCAACAACTCGATCGTTGGAGTTATCGTATTATTAGTCTGGGTTTTCTCTTTTTAACGATAGGTATTCTGTCAGGAGCAGTATGGGCTAATGAGGCATGGGGATCATATTGGAATTGGGATCCCAAGGAAACTTGGGCCTTTATTACTTGGACAATATTTGCGATTTATTTACATACTCGAAAAAATACGAAACTAGAAAGTGTCAATTCTTCAATAGCGGCCTCTCTGGGCTTTCTTATAATTTGGATATGTTATTTAGGAATCAATCTATTAGGTATAGGATTACACAGTTATGGTTCATTTACATCTAATTGAATTTAATTCAGGAAAAGACCTCTGGCAAATACAAATAAGGAAAGCATAAGTATATACATAATATTATATAAGTATATATACATATCTAATATACTAAATAAAAGTATATATAAGAAATTTTAGTATATATTCGATATTATATTTATATATATAATATTTGATATGAATAGAGAAAGAATAAAGAAAAAAAGAAATAGAATCGTCGAGAACCCTTTAAATCAAGTAGTAATGTAATGATTCAAGGGGTTCTCACAAACAACAAACATATTTACATATAATTAATTCCAATTTTGTTATGTGGTTTATTTCTCTTTTTTGGGGGGGTTGTATTAATTTTCATTAAAAATGATTTAGAAAAAATTCGATAGAATGGCTTCAACCTTGTCAACCGAGAATGAGAAAATAAAATCTGGATAAATACCAATACCTATTACGGGTATAAGGATGGAAATTGAAATAAATAATTCTCGCGGACCAGAATCAAAAAAATACGAGTTTGGTGTATTAAAAAGCTTGTATCCATAGAACATCTGTCGTAACATGGATAATGAATAAATAGGAGTTAATATCATTCCAATTGCGGTTACTAAAATTATTAGTATTTTTGTCATTAAAAGATATTTTTGACTGGTTAGTATTCCAAAAAAGATCATCAATTCTGCAACAAAACCGCTCATGCCTGGCAATGCAAGAGAAGCCATTGATAAGATACTGAAAACTGTGAATATTTTCGGCATTGGGATAGCCATTCCACCCATTTGGTCAAGATAAAGAAGACGTAGTCTATCATAACCTGTTCCCGCCAAGAAAAAGAGCGCAGCACCAATAAATCCATGAGAGATAATTTGTAAAATGGCCCCGTTGAGCCCCGTATCACTTATAGAACCAATTCCAATAATTATGAAACCCATATGAGATACCGAGGAATAAGCTATTCTTTTCTTTAAATTACGTTGACCAAGAGATGTTGAAGCTGCATAGATTATTTGAATTGAACCTAATAACATTAACCAGGGGGAAAATATGGAATGAGCGTGAGGTAATAATTCCATATTAATTCGAACCAATCCATACGCGCCCATTTTTAATAAGATTCCGGCTAAAAGCATACAAGTGCTGTAATGTGCCTCTCCGTGGGTGTCCGGTAACCATGTATGTAAGGGTATAATCGGCAATTTTACAGCAAAAGTAAAAAGAAATCCCATATAAAATATTATTTCGAGCACCCCAGGATACGATTGATTAGTTAATGTTTCAAAATTTAATGTCGGTTCGTTAGAACTATATAAACCAATACCTAGAATTCCCATTAATAAAAAAATAGAACTTCCCGCAGTGTATAAAATAAACTTTGTAGCTGAATACAACCGTTTCTTTCCCCCCCACATGGATAAAAGTAGATAAACTGGAATTAATTCCAATTCCCACATGATGAAAAAAAGTAAAATGTCTTGACAAGAAAAAAGTCCTATTTGACCGCTGTACATTGCTAGCATCAGGAAATGGAATAATCGGGATTCTCGAGTAACCGGTTGAGCCGCTAAAGTAGCTATAGTGGTCATAAATCCCGTCAATAAAATGGGGCCTATAGAGAGTCCATCTATTCCGAATCTCCAGTAAAAATCAAAAAAATTGATCCATTTATATTTTTCCGTCAGTTGGATTAATGGATCATCCAATTGGAAATGATAACAAAATGCATAGGCTGTTATCAGCAGATCGATTAAACATATGCAAATTGTATACCATTTAATTACCTTATTTCCTCGATGAGGAAATAAGAATATTAAGGAACCCCCGGCTATTGGTAAAAGTACAACTATTGTTAACCAAGGAAAATAATTCGTGATAAAAATAAGATACACTTGGGCTAGAAAAACCCGCGCCCAAAATCGAAAGATATCTCTATTATCTTTCGATTTTGAGCGCAGATTTTTGCCAGTAAAAAACGTATTCTCGTGGTGTTTGTTTTTTGAAAAAAAAAAGGGGGCGGTCTCAATAAGCTAGACCCATGCTTCGAGTTGTTTCATGCCACAAATAAACTCGAACACTTAAGAAATCCGTAGGACAGGCGGATTCACACCTCTTACAACCGACACAGTCCTCCGTTCTTGGGGCAGAAGCTATTTGCTTAGCTTTACACCCGTCCCAAGGTATCATTTCTAATACATCGGTGGGGCAGGCTCGGACACATTGAGTACATCCTATACATGTATCATAAATCTTTACTGAATGTGACATTGGATCTATAATTTTTTTTAACACCAAAAATGGAAAATTTTCGATCTAGTAAACTCATAAATAAATCATATATTTAGACACCAGATGAATCAACGATTTACCAGAATTTTGATACTCAAAAACGCTTTCTGGATCAATTCATAAGAGGAGAGGGGACCAAGATACTTTGATTTCTTACGTTTTTGAAAACGTGCGAGTTTATTGAATTGATCAATATTACACTATTAAGAATTAATATTTATATCATAAATCACTATTAATACTAGTTATTCAACAAGTTCGATTGATTGATACGAGTTGATTTTCTGTTACGATAAATTGAAGAAACAATAGCCGGTCCGATAGCAGCTTCAGCGGCTGCAATGGCAATAACAAAAATAGAAAAAATATTTCCCTTTAATTGGCGACTATCAAAAAAATCAGAAAAGGTTACGAAATTTATATTAACTGCATTCAGTATAAGTTCAAGACACATAAGGGCTCTAACCATATTTCGGCTCGTGATCAATCCATAGATACCGATAGAAAATAAATAGGCACTCAAAACAAGTACATCTTCGAGCATCATTGACGAACTCCTTATAAATTTCGATTCATTATAATTTTAATATAATATGAACAACAATTCAACCAATTCAATTGACTAAAGAATAAGAAAGAGTCTGAAAAAAGAAGAATATATTCGCAAAAAAGATTATTTTCTACATAAACACTCTTTTTTTACATTTACAGAGAATTAAATCGAACTAACTGAGGAAAAAAAAGAATTCTTTTTTGCAAGTTCGAAAAATTTCTTACTGGCGAGCCACGACAATTGCACCTATCAAAGCAGCTAAGAGAATTATTGAAATTAGTTCAAATGGAAGAAAAAAATCTGTTGATAAATGAACTCCAATTTGTTGACTAGTACTTATCAAATCTTGCTCTATAATCTGATTTGGTCTTGTAGTCCAAATAAGCCCGTACCATGATGTATCTGGAATAGTAGTTATTAGTGAAACAAAAATACTTGTACAAACCATCAAAGTAATTCCACCCCCAACGGTAAAAAGATGAAAATCTTGGTGATATTCCGAACCATTCATGAACATCACAGCAAAGAGGATTAAAACGTTTATAGCTCCCACGTAAATAAGTAGTTGTGCGGCAGCTACAAAATGGGAGTTTGATAAAATATAGAATAAAGATATACAAACAAGAACTAGTCCCAATGAAAAAGCAGACAAGATGGTGTTGGTAAAAAATACTACTCCTAAACTTCCTAATACAAGACATGATCCCAAAAAGACTAAAAGAAAATCGTGTAGTGGTTCAGGCAAATCCATTATATGTAAAATAAGAGATAAATGCATCGAAATTTCATGACCTTTTTGATACGACCAGGGAAATTTTTATCTACGAGATTTCTCTCCGTATTGAATTTCATCAAATCCTAACAAGTCGGAATAGGTACGTACCTGTTAAGTTATGGGATTTTTGTTATTTCATTCGTTATACGAAAGAGTAGGTCCAGAAACTAGATAATATAAGTATATTTCATATTAGTATATAAGTATAACTAAATATAAGTCTAACTATATAGATATATAGTTATAGAATAGATATCGAAATGAAATAGATAGAATAAGAGAATATTTCATTTTTAACTAATAAGAAATCCATTTTGAAAATATGGAATAGTTTTTTCTATTTAATTTTTTTATTATTTTAAAGATTTATATTATTCTGTTTCATATTTATATATATATATGATATATGAAACAGAATAATGTGAAATCTAATATGATTGATATTTTTTATATTAATATTGAATTCTTTTAAATAAATAAAACGATTTTATTATATTATTTTTTATTTAGAATAGTTCGAATTGTATAATCATCAATTACTGACATTGGTAATCGACCCAAAGCAATTTGATTATAATTCAATTCATGACGATCATAAACTGAAAGTTCATATTCTTCAGTCATTGATAAACAATTTGTTGGACAATACTCAACGCAGTTACCACAAAATATACAAATTCCGAAATCAATACTGTAATTAAGCAAACGTTTCTTTCGAATATCTGTTTCCAGTTTCCAATCAACAACGGGTAAATCTATAGGACATACACGAACACATACTTCACAAGCAATGCATTTATCAAATTCAAAATGGATTCGACCGCGGAAACGTTCTGATGTAATTAATTTTTCATAAGGATATTGAATAGTTACGGGTAAACGATTTGCGTGGGATAAGGTAATCATGAAACTTTGACCAATGTATCTTGCAGCTCGGACTGTTTGTTGACCATAATTCATGAACCCAGTTACCATAAGGAACATATCGTGAATATCTATGAAATATTTTTTTTGTTTCTTTCTCTTGTTTGTGACAAGTTACAAATCTAGAGGATCCATATTTTACAGTGAAAACAGTTGAGACGAAGTTGTTAATAATAGATTACCGAGAGAGATTGGTAAAAGAAATTTCCACCCAAGATTTAATAATTGGTCCATTCTTAGCCTAGGCAAAGTCCATCTTGCTGTGATAGAAAGGAACAAAAACAAATAAGTTTTAGCTAATGTGATAAAGATATCAATTGTGGTTCCAAAGACTCCATATGCTTTTGTTATTTCAAAAAACTCTGAAATGAATAGGTACGGAATAGAGATATTTGAACCGCCCAAGTAAAGAACTGTTACAAATAATGAAGAAATTAATAGATTTAAATAGGAAGCAACATAAAATAAACCAAATTTGATACCCGAATATTCGGTTTGATAACCTGCTACTAATTCTTCTTCCGCTTCTGGTAAATCAAAAGGTAATCTTTCACATTCTGCTAGGGAAGAAATTAGAAAAACGACGAAACCTATAGGTTGCCGCCACAAATTCCACCCCCAAAAACCATATTTGGATTGTGCATCAACTATATCAACTGTACTTAAACTATTAGATAATGCTAGTCGGTGAGAACGTTACTGTACCCATCGCTATTCCAGAACCGTACATGAGATTTTCACCTCATACGGCTCCTCGAAAGCCTTAAATAAATCTAAGGACCTAGCCGATTATTTCTTTCTTGCGATATCCCTAAGATTAATAAGATTAAAATTATCGGATGGTTCTGAATTAGACCAATTGAATTCTGTCTGTTCTCATTGTATTTTAAAATAAAGACAAATAAGATGAATTCTTTATATTAAATATGATACAAAAGGTACTTCTGAATTGATCTTATCCCTTAAAAATCAACAATTTATTAAGTAATAGCTTTATTCTTCAATAAAAAAGTATTTTGGAATTATCTTTATAACCCTCCGTCCATCGTTTTCGGTTACGAAAAAGACTTCCATATTATTTTCTAATTTATTACAAAACTTCTCTCTTCAGAAAGACAGAGAGAGAGAAAACGACGGGGTCATCTTTTTTTGTTCCTATTCGTCTTTTTTTGTGCAAATTAAAAGGGGATACTTGAAAAAAAAAAGATTAACGGATTATTTCGTTCCCGATAGTCATTTATTTAATCAGTGGATAGGAGCATACTCTAGATCGGAATTGGGGGGAGGACTGCCTTCTCTTTTCTACCAACTTAAAGCCCCAATTAGTATTCTTTATTTCGATTATGTAGAAATGTTCCTTTTGACAATTTACATAATCCGTGTTACTAATCCCTTGTGTATCTTGGTGTTTCTAACCATCCACTTCTTTTTTTTTTGAGCTGCCCTTATCTTCTGTTTCTGTTAATACATGAATAATCAATCATCCAAACAGTAGCAAAAACTCAATCTCAATAAGGAATAAGGTTGGTCTTTTGAGCCCGCTTCAAGACAAGATTACTAATTAGCCAATCCTGGGGTAATAAGACTCCTCTGCTTCTAATTTTTTTTTCACTTAATTCTTTTACATAGAAAATGAGAATCAATATTTTGACTGCAATTTCAAATCATATTACCATAGAAATAACATATATAACCATATACCCACATCTTAATATATATAAGATATATATTATATACATAATAGGCTGGTAATCTACTATCTAATCTAATATAGTATTACTATCTAAATATAATCTCGAATTTTTATTTTATATTATATGGAAGCTGTCGTATTTCACTCATATAACTATCAGATTTTGTTCTTCAATCAGACTTGACGTGGGAATAATAATGAATTATTTATATTCTGCCCCTTTCTTATTTTCCTATAAAGTTGTCAAGGGACATAGCAATAGCATCGAGAAGTTTTTGTATCAACGAATCGCACGTAGAGATATTGATAACACACATAGAGTTAATGGTATTTCATAACTAATCGATTGAGCAGCAGCTCGTAGACCACCCAAAAAGGAATATTTATTATTTGATCCATATCCTGACATAAGAAGTCCAATCGGAGCAATACTCGAAATAGAAATCCATAAAAAAACACCGATATTGAGATCGGATAAAACAAAATTATATCCAAAAGGAATTACCAAATAGCTTATTATAATGGATATAACTGATATGGAAGGTCCAATATTGAATAAACGAGTATCTCCCCTAGATGGAATAAGACTCTCTTTGAAAAGTAGTTTTGTTCCATCTGCTAGAGCTTGAAGAACTCCCAAAGGACCCGCGTATTCAGGTCCAATCCGCTGTTGTATACCTGCGGATATCTCTCTTTCTAACCATACAATTGCTAGTACACTTATGGTGATTCCCAATACAAGAGTAAAGATAGGGGCCAATACCCATAAAATTCCATAGACCTCCTTTAAAGATTCCAATCTGAAAAAAGAATTGATATCTTGTACTTCTGTTGTATCAATAATCATTTCAACGATCAACTTCTCCCATAATGATATCTATACTACCTAGTATTGTCATAATATCGGCCAATTTCATTCTTTTAACTAATTGAGGAAGAATTTGCAAATTGATAAAACCGGGTGGACGAATTTTCCATCTCCAAGGAAAACCATTCTGATCTCCTATTAGAAAAATCCCCAATTCTCCTTTGGGGGCTTCAACTCTTACATAAAGTTCTTGTTTCGGCAATTCAAAAGTCGGAGACGGTTTTTTACTAATGAATCTATATTCAAAATCATTCCATTCTGGTTCCTTTTCCCTATCAAAGTAACGGATTTCTAAATTCTCATATGGTCCGCCGGGAATTCCTTCCAAAGCCTGTTGAATAATTTTTATGGATTCCACCATTTCACCCATTCGAACTAAATAACGAGCTAATGAATCTCCTTCTTTTTGCCATTGAACGTCCCAATCAAATTCCCTATAACACTCATAATTTTCAACTTTACGCAGATCCCATTGTATTCCGGAAGCCCGAAGCATCGGTCCTGATAAACCCCAATTAATTACTTCCTTTCCACTAACAATACCTATTCCCTCAACCCGTTCTAAAAAAATGGGATTTCGCGTAATAAGTTTTTGATATTCACCAACCCCTGTTAAAAAATAATCGCAGAAATCCAAACATTTATCTATCCAACCATGAGGTAGATCGGCCGCTACTCCCCCAATACGGAAAAAATTATGCATCATTCTCATACCTGTCGCAGCTTCGAATAGATCATATATTAATTCTCTTTCTCTAAAAATATAGAAGAAAGGGGTTTGGGCACCAATATCCGCCATAAAAGGTCCCAGCCATAATAGGTGAGAAGCTATACGACTCAATTCCAACATAATTACTCGAATATAGCTGGCTCTTTGGGGTACTTGAATATTTCCCAACTGTTCCGGTCCGTTTACGGTTATTGCTTCTGTGAACATCGTAGCTAAATAATCCCAGCGTGTTACATAAGGCAGATATTGTATAATTGTTCGATTTTCCGCAATTTTTTCCATCCCTCTGTGTAAATAACCCAATAATGGTTCACAATCAATAACATCCTCACCATCTAGAGTAACAATAAGTCGAAGAACACCATGCATTGATGGGTGGTGAGGTCCCATATTGACTACCATGAGATCTTTTCTTTTAGCTGTCCCATTCATAGGTTTTTCCTCGATTTATTCTTCCATGAATTGCGAAAGAAAAAAATATTAATCAAGATTCAAGACCTAATAAATCGAATAATTCAAAATGACTCGTCAAATTCAATTAACGAATTATTGACTCCCGAATATCCAATTGATTTATTAATTTGTTATAGCGTATTCTATTTTTATTTGACAAATAAGATAGTAGCCGTTGTCGTTTTCCTAAAATTTTTTGTAAACCTCTTTGAGATAAAAAATCTTTTCGGTGCAATTCCAAATGGGAGGTAAGTCTTCGTATCTTATTGGTGAAATTGACTACTTGAAATTCAACCGAGCCGGGGTTTTTTTCTTGTGAAAATCCTGGTAGAAATAAATTTTTTACCATAAGTTAAAAGCGTTCTTCTCCTCCTTCCATATTTTTTAGATATCTTCTTTGATCTGTAATAGTAATGATACTAATTTAAAATTTTGTATTTTGTATATACAATAATCTAAATTTATTTACCATTTTGTGATTCTGATGTCAAATCATACTATATTTCTATTTCTGTAAAAAAAAATGGTCGATTTAAAAAAAGAATACTAATTATATAGATAATTATATAGAAAAAAGTAGATATAAGACGATAAGACGATTTTTACAATTCCTTTTTGTATCTAAAGGATATATAATTGAATTTGTATCAAGGCCTCAGAATACAGAATAGAAGTTAACACAATGCGTGTGCGTATCTATACGTGTATACATTTGTATCCGCATACGGGATATGTTACGCTAAATTGAAGAAAGAAATATTATAGATTAACGACTTCTCAATCGCGGGTACAGATGTATCCTTACTATACTGAAACGGCTTCCATTATCGGTGTCAAACCAATAGCGATTCATACAAGCTAAATCCTCTAAGCGAAAATTTGGCCAAAGAAAAAAATGGAAATTCATTAGGTTTTTTTTTCTATCAAGACCCTTATTTTCAGCCAAAACGTTACAGCAATTATTTATTTTATTATTCGTATTGTAAAATGTTGTCTTTCTATGTGCACTATTTCTATTCGTAGAATTGAAACAAATTAGGATTCTGAATTCTCTACGACGTCTAGCGCAAAAAAAGAATTCAGGAACAAGCAAATCATAATGATTTTTTTCTTTATTTTCTGTTATTTTGTGATCTCTTGTTCTTGGAATCAATTTTTTAAAGTTCGTCTTATCAACATTGGTTTTTTCTGGATATCTTTTCTTAATTTGACGCTTACTCTTATGAAGCAATGAAAGTACTATGGTTTGATATATATAAAATTGTTCATCCTTTTCTCTAGACAGACGAATTGGTTCTATAATAAACATTGATTCTTCCATCAATTCATTTTTTTCTGTCAATTTTATAAGACTTAAACTCTTTTCTTTTGCCATAAGATTTAGACTGAGTTCTCCTCTTTGAATAGAGCTTATAGCAATCTCGTTTATACTTGGCATCCTAACCAGGAGACAATAAATTTTGATATTATTCATTACTCTGTGATTTAAGGAACCCTGCCAATTCAATTGAAAAACATAAAACTTTGGTACTAAGCGATTTATTTCTACCTCCATTCTGTTCTTCTCTTTTTTTTTTTCCTCTTTCTTGGCCAATCCTGATGCTGTAGACTCTTCTGCAATATCTTTTTCTTGGGTTGAAAGAGATGATTGAAGATCCACCCGACTCGTCTGTTCCGCTTTTGTTTGATTTCGAGTCGCTAACTCGAATTCCAATTTTTTTTTTGATGATCTAAAAACTATTTCTTTTTCTCTTCCAGTAATTTTTGTATTTTGACTAACATCTTTTTTTATATGTAAATTGAAAAAAAGGAATGCGATTGGTATGATCCACGGGTTATTCGTATATGCAAAAATAGAATCGCCATTCGGTATGGAACGATTTAATATTTCTTTATTTATTAATATCCAATCAAAATCTTTTCTATGCAGATTTTCTTCCATATCTATTATGTAATCTTTTGCTATATAATTCTTGATAGAGATAGAGATATCGCTCATTGGATCAAATCGTTTTTGTTTATATGTTTTGTAATGATAAGAAATCAATTCTTTTTTATTTGCTTGGAATGATGATCCATATCTAGAAATATATGAGTCTTTCTTATCTTTAATCGATTGATATGAAAAAAGATCATATTCATATTGTGTGTTTTTTTTTAATGAGCCTAATTGTTGGTTTTTGTAAGGAATTAATCTGGTTTTTTCATATGAATCACATTTTTTTAAATCCTTATTTTGAATGACACGCCGTTTATGGATTCTATTTCTCCATTTTTGTGGGACTAATCTAGACCATCTCCTCTGAGATAAATCATATTGATAATGACTCTTTAACAACCAATTTGTCCATTGATTCATTAGAGAATTGGGGGGGTTCTTGGATATAAATTTTAAATCAAATATTCTTTGTATTCCAAAAAAATAATCTTTTATCTCATTCTTAAGAAAGGGCAATTTTCGATGATATGCAAAAACGGATCTTAACTTATATATGTTAATAAGTTGGGTTTCGGATAATTTAAAAAAGACATATGCTTGTGACAACGAGGATACGTCACAAAATTTGTGTGAATTCGTATTCTTAAGATCATAAGATCTTTTGAGAAGTGACAAAAAGTTAATTAGACTTTGATTTGTTTTATCAGTTCTTTCCACATTTTCTTCATTATTGAAAATTGTCTTTTTTTTTGATTCAAGAAAACGTTGTACATCAACGCTACAAATGCAAATGATGATCCACATAAAGATAGTTAGGTATACCCTCTCTATGAGAGTATTTAAAAAAGACTGCTTCGAATTGTCATCTAATAGGGGGTTTTGTGACTTATACGCTGATAGAGGGTTTTGTGACTTATACGCCGCTGATAGAGGATTTCTTTTTTGTAATATCTGCCAAATATTTTTTTTTAATGCTAATCTTTTAGCATAAAAACTTGCTTTCTTCGCAATAATATTTCTCTCTGCTGTTAAATTCCCCCTTTTTTGTTCTTTTGCCATTTTTTTCATTTTTTTAATGATTGTCTTTCGTTTAGCATTCATATATATCTTTTTTTTCACTGAAGAATTTGTCCTCTCAATAGAGTTTATTCGAGTGCTTGATTCGTGAATCGTTGGATTTTTGTTACTCATTGTTGAATCGTTTTTATTTTGACTTAATTCAAATCCAACGATCTTTTTTATTAATGGAAATAGCACTAAAGTTGGGAATTGTTTTATTTTTTCGTTTATAAATTGAAAAATTTTGATAATCCATTTTCCTCTTTCTTTTAAAAAATTTAGAAACAATCTTGTTCTTGCATTTAAAATCTCGAGAACCTGAAAAAAATGATTTTGCCATTTTTTTTTTAGTTTTTTTAGTTTTTTAAAAATGGGATCAAACAATGAAAATGGATTTCGATGAAAGCGAGAAAAGGGCAATTCCACTTCCGTTCCCAAGATTGTTAAAAAGCTAAAATCCCCCTTTTTTTTCAGTGGATCCTTTTTAGTGGATCGTACCTTAGATCTGTGCCAAGGTTTCAGACGAAAAGGGGATCTAATTTTTATCTGAATACCGTCTAGTAGCCACTTTTGTGGAAATTCTTTTTCCGATAATTCAACACCATTATAGGTGCATTTAATATACAGTTCTCTATTCCAATCCCTAAAATCTTCTGCCCATTCGGGAAATTGAAATAAAAGCATACGAACAATATTTTTGATTATTATCAACGAAGGCAATATAATATATTTTCTAAGAATCAATTGGGTTATTAATAAGGAGCCTCTTATTACTTGACCAACTACAAAAGTATCCCAGGCCTCCGCTAATTCTATACGTCTTTTTACCTCTTGTTCTTCTTTTGTTCTTTCGTCTTCCTCCGTACTTTCCTTTGTTTTTTCTTCTGTATAATACGGATTTTCTAATCCTGTTTTTGTCCGCAGCCTATTTTGGAACAGAAAAAGCACTTGTCTCATTGGTTCATAATTTTTCAAAAAAAAAAATGCGGGTTTCTCCATCTTTTTCAAAAAAAGGGGCGAATACAGACTTTTTTGAAAGATTTTCAAAGTAAGAGTTTTTCGCCTTTGAGCACGTATGCATCCTTTTATTATGGATCGCCGAAAATTTGGTTGGTGTGCATAACGTATTAAAGCCAATTCCCCCGTTTTTTCTTTATTCTCAGTGTTATTTGTTTCTCTAGTATCCTTATAAGCATTAGAATCTTTTGATTCTTTAGTATGAGTAAAAATAACTACACGTTTGGCTTTTCGGCAACGAATTGCATACTTCCGTTCGTCTTTTTTTCCCGCCTCCAGTTCTTGCATTTCATTGATTAGTTTGTAAGGCCATCGAGGAACTTGTTTTTCGATTTCCTTTATTCCAAAAGATCTTTTTTTTAGAATTGTTTTATCGTTCAGATCTGGTTGAATTGCATCGAATAAGAATTTGATTATTTTTTTTTCAGTCGTTATGTGTGTATGTTCTGGAAAGAGCACAAGTCCTTCAAGATTCAAAGCTGATACTGATTTTTCAGAAAATTTCTGCATTAAGTTAAAAAAAGAACAAATTTCAGTTAAAAATAACTTTTGATAAAATATATCAATGTTCTGTTCAAAATAACTTGTTTTTGGAATACGAGAAAGAAGCAGACCATGAATCTTATTTATCCAAATATCATTCTTTTGATTTTTAGAACTCTTATCTTTAATTGAAGATAAGAAATAATTGTTCATTCGGCCACGACAGGGGCCAGTCAAGAACGGGTCATATAGTTTAGGTAAGTTTTTTGTTTGCGTCTCTTCATTGGATAATCTAATTCGGTTTTCAAATATATCCAACGGCATATATTCCTTATCTATAAGATAAGCCCTTTTCAGAATTTCATT